ACCCAAATAAACAAAATAATAGTCAGATTTCGAAGTCAGATTTAGATATCGAATAAAAAGTTTGAAGCTTATTAATCTTCGATTCAACCTTCTCTAAATCTATGAAAGAAAAAAGTTGAGACCTATTCGTTGTGGTGATAATACCAAACTATCAAGTCGGCTCAATCGTCTTTATGTTGATTTTTCGGGGCCTCTTGAATCTTCTATTTACCCATTTTTTTCTTCAATTCATTTTTTTTTTTGTTTCTAATGTGTCTTTTTTACTTTATTGATATTGATTGTATTGTTGAATTGATAGTAATTTTCTTGTTAAGACCCTATGAACCAATTTAAAACCTCAGATTCAGATTAAAACCGCGATGATTCCATTCCATAAAAAATAATAAACTACGCCAAGGATTCTCTGAGTAAGAACAAATGGCTCATCACATATTCCATGAATTATACAAAATGACTTAAAAAAAATTTCCAAATCAAACAGTTTGACATTCTTTTTGGAGTCCGGGCACGAGGTCGAATAATAAAGTATGAATCATAGTTCAAATAGTTCTTAATCGAGTTTATTTTATATAGTTCGTGTTCCAGATACTCAACAAAATATCCGACGAAGTAGAACCATCTATATAAAGGTGACAGACCTATTCTCTGTACTATCAATAGAATCAATTCTAACAAGTCACACACTCATATTCCGGAAATACAGAAAGAACTAAATTCCACGATCGAACTACCAATATAAAAATTGAAGAAATAAAAAATCGGCGTTGTAACTGAGTGATTTTTTATTCAAAAGTTAGGAATTTTCAGATTTAATTCAGTGAAATTCCATCCAATAAAACAGACGAATTATAAATCTCTAAAATAATAGATAGAAATACTGCAAATAGAGACATTACGACACCCATCAACGGAGTCGTCCCCCATCCCGGAGCTACTTTACCATATTCCGAATTTAATGGTTTTAATAAACCCCCTGCATTAGTTCGTCTTGAGTTCGATCTAGAACTGTTCTCACCAGTTTGTGTAGCCATACATAAAATCCTATTGTATTCAGTGAGATCTGTTGACTTTGTATACCATTCCATTGTAAATAAACGATCTTATGAGAAATCTGTTGGGGGCTTGAAATTATATATGGAAACAGCAACCCTAGTTGCCATCTTTCTATCTGGTTTACTTGTAAGTTTTACGGGGTACGCCTTATATACCGCTTTTGGGCAACCTTCTGAACAACTAAGAGATCCATTCGAGGAACACGGGGACTAGTTGAAGTCATGAGCCTCCTTTGCGGAGGCTCATGACTTCAATCGAGATAATCAAAAATCATTTAATCTTTTTAGTTGGAACTTTAGGTGGTTCTCGAAAAAAGATAGCGAAAAAAATTATCCCTAGAGTCGAGACTAAAAGAAATGTATAAACCAATGCTTCCATAGATTCTATCGTGATTTGCAATTATAGCTTCCCTATCTATTTGTTTTTGCTTTTTTTGTTGGGAATTTTTCATAGAATACCGGAGTGAATTTGAATCACCACCTTTTGACTCGTTCTCCTTGAAGATTCTTTCCCCCGACAAAAAAAAGAGAGGGGAAAGATAGAAAAGAGGTCTTGTATTAGACTCCCTGCCTTATTGTAGTTGGATCCCCAACTTTTTGGAATGCTCCAAACTCTACTTGAACATCCAAATCGGGGTCAATACCAGCAAAAACATCTCGGAACAGTGTTCTCGCACCATGCCAAATGTGTCCGAAGAAGAAGAGCAAAGCAAATGAAGCATGCCCAAAAGTAAACCAACCCCTTGGACTGCTACGAAAAACACCATCAGATTTCAAAGTCGCACGATCTAATTCAAAAATTTCACCCAATTGAGCGCGTCTAGCATATTTTTTCACAGTAGCCGGATCGCTATAACTGATTCCATTGAGTTCGCCGCCGTAGAACTCAACGGTTACACCTACCTGTTCAACACTATACTTCGATTCTGCCCTTCTAAAAGGAACATCGGCTCTAACAATTCCGTCACCGTCTACTAAAACCACCGGAAATGTTTCAAAAAAAGTAGGCATACGACGTACAAAAAGCTCACGCCCTTCTTTATCTCTAAAAATAGGATGGCCCAACCATCCAACCGCTATTCCATCTCCGCTATCCATTGATCCTGCCCTGAATAATCCTCCTTTTGCCGGATTATTACCGATATAATCATAAAAAGATAATTTTTCAGGAATTTTAGACCAGGCTTCTGATAAACTTTGATTTTCGGCTAGTCCGCCACTAACTCTTCGATATATCTCTTGCTGAAAGTAACCCTGATCCCATTGATAACGAGTAGGCCCAAATAATTCGATGGGTGTAGTTGCTGAACCATACCACATAGTTCCAGCAACAACAAAAGCTGCAAAAAAAACAGCCGCGATACTACTGGAGAGTACGGTTTCTATATTTCCCATACGCAATCCTTTGTATAGACGTTGTGGCGGTCGTACACTAAGATGAAATAGACCTGCTAATATGCCCAATGTACCTGCTGCAATATGATGAGAAGCTATTCCCCCCGGAACAAAAGGATCAAAACCCTCCACGCCCCACGACGGACTTACAGGTTGCACTTTTCCCGTTAGTCCATAAGGATCGGACACCCATATTCCAGGGCCGTACAAGCCTGTTACATGAAATGCACCAAAACCAAAGCAAGCCGCGCCGGCGAGAAATAAATGAATTCCGAAGATCTTGGGCAAATCCAAAGCGGGTTTTCCTGTACGTTCATCACGAAAGAGTTCTAGATCCCAATAGACCCAATGCCAGATAGATGCCAAAAAGCATAAGCCAGAAAACACAATATGAGCTCCAGCTACACCTTCGTAACTCCAAATCCCAGGATTCGTTACAGCCCCTCCTGTGATACTCCAACCTCCCCACGAATTTGTTATTCCTAAACGAGTCATGAAGGGTATAACGAACATACCCTGTCTCCACATTGGATCAAGAACAGGATCAGAAGGATCAAAAACTGCTAATTCATACAAAGCCATCGAGCCCGCCCAACCAGCAACTAGAGCGGTATGCATTATATGAACAGCAAGTAACCGGCCGGGATCATTCAATACAACGGTATGAACACGATACCAAGGCAAACCCATGAAAAATACCCCTTTCTCAAAAAAAATAGACACTACGTAACTTTATTGCATTGGGAAAGACTAGGCTATGACTATCTTACGGATCTTTCTTATTCAGTGGATTATTTCCTAGTATTTTTCGATTTTATTGGTAGGAATTAAGAGAAGCAAATTTATTCTATACTCGATAAGTACCAATGCGCAATGGGCGATTGAGACCTTTTTATATGAATAAATGCGTCCATATTTATTTATTTATCAGTAGAAGGACTTATTCGTAGAAATTTGAATTATTTTATTTTTCAAATATTGTCTCTATAAGATTGATTTTATCCATAGGGTATAATAATTTTGAAAAAATAAAATAATATTATTACGTTTCCGCATTAAAGTGAAATAAAATAGAGTATTTAGTTCTTTTTTCTTTTAATTCATGCCTATTGGTGTTCCAAAAGTACCTTTCCGAATTCCTGGAGAGGAGGATGCAACTTGGGTTGACGTATAGTGCGACTTGTGAGATATATTGGGTCACATGGGATTTCCCCGTTCTCTCCCCCGATCGAGATATCCCCCGTTTCGACCAAGAAAATACAAAAATGGAATTATTAATTATTAATAATAGGAGCACGAATTGTAATTAGATACATTGATTGTATTGGTTGGGGAAATTCATTCATAGTACTTAAAAAAATTTATGGTTGGCTTTGATTGACTTCAAAAAATGAAGTATCCAGACTCTGTTTAAAAAAACCCAATTGGTAATATATCTGCGTATCCTAAAAAATTCCTGTTTGTTATTTGTAAAGTGATAACAAAAAAATGGCGATGAGAAGATTTGTCCTATATATGCAAATCCAAATCGGGCGGATCTTTACCCAGAGTAGAGCATAAACCTAAAAAGATGAAGAGGTCCATTCAGGAACAAGACAATGCCATCGTGCCTTGGATTAAATCACGATAAGCTAAAACAATACATCAATAAGAAGATAATTCAATAAGTTTATTGACTTTTTTCTATTATAAGGACAAAAAAGAAGTCAAAATTCTTCTTTATTGAAAAATCAAATAAAAAAAACGCCCTTTTGTTAGAACCGGATATGAAAAAAAATAGGAAAAACTAAAGAGGCCTGGAAAGTATACATTGAGTTTTTTTAGCAAATTTTTTTGAACCGTATGCATTAAAAGGTGCGTGTACGGCTCTTAAGGGATACAATTATTTTACCCTAGTCAACCGACTTTATCACGAAAGATTACTTTTTTTAGGACAAGAAGTTGATAGCGAGATCTCGAACCAACTTCTTGGTCTTATGATATATCTCAGTCTCGAGGATAATACCAAAAATCTGTATTTATTTATAAACTCTCCCGGCGGATGGGTCGTACCCGGAATAGCTATTTATGACACTATGCAGTTTGTGCGACCAGAGGTCCATACAATATGCATGGGATTAGCCGCATCCATGGGCTCTTTTATCCTGGCTGGGGGAGAAATTACCAAACGTCTAGCATTCCCTCACGCTTGGCGCCAATGAGGTTTTTTAATTGAGAGAAAAAATAAAACCTATGCCTTCGCCATATCAATATTAAGTAATAATAGCATGGCACTTCGAATTCGATATGAAAAAAATTTTCTTTTGAATTTGTTGCAAAAGATTCGATTAGATATCGAGAGAGTGGTATGAAATAAAATGTATTTCTGATTTTATCTTATCGATCGGGAATACAAATCAGCGTCACAAACTTTTTTGTTTTCACACCAAAGGGCTCTTAACAATCTTAACAATATTTATGTTAAAAAAGGTATAAAAAAAAGAGTGTGAAAGGAAAAATATTTTTCGTTCGATCAAAAAGAAACTTTGGGATTGCTGAATCAAAGAAAAAAGAATTGATTTAATTTTTTTTTTTAAGTGAAAAATATAAAGCAACGGAACCACCATAGGATTTTTTAAATACTTCGAAAGTAAGGGTGGCAATTTGATCATTTATCCAGCTCGTGCTGATAGATTTTTTTATCTTTAGTGAATGGAATGTAAGGTTCAATTGTAGAGCCGTATGCAATGCTAAAAATATGATGCCCGTACGGTTTTGTTTAATTCTACCCCCCTGTCTGATTATTTTCTTCTTTATCTGTCTTTTCTGGTTATTTTATCACATCAGATACATAATCCTTCTATGATCAGGGTAATGATTCATCAACCTGCTAGTTCTTTTTATGAGGCGCAAACGGGAGAATTTATCCTGGAAGCGGAAGAATTGCTGAAACTACGCGAAATCCTCACAAGGGTTTATGTCCAAAGAACGGGAAAACCCCTATGGGTTGTATCTGAAGATATGGAAAGAGACGTTTTTATGTCAGCAAACGAAGCACAGGCTTATGGAATTGTTGATCTTGTAGCAATTGAATGATAAAAAATAGAACAACTGAATAAATAGAAAAAAACTCATAACCTCCGGTTAGGATTAATCTAAACCAGCCCATTATGTATATGATTCAACATGCCAACTATTAAACAACTTATTAGAAATACAAGACAGCCAATTCGAAATGTCACAAAATCCCCCGCTCTTAGGGGATGTCCTCAGCGTCGAGGAACATGTACTAGGGTGTATGTGCGACTCGTTTCGGTCATAAGCTGGCACAAAAAAAGCAAGAAAACTGCTTTCCGATCGGAATATTCGACGTTAGTGAATAGTCTAAATGGGAAGAACGAACCCCGTTCGCTATACTAAAAACTAAAAAAAAAAAAAGGATTGATCTAATGTCTATAAAGCTTATGGTTTCAGCTGAATTTAGATAATAAGCAAGTCTCCATTGGTAGCAAAAGGTTATCCATTAAGCGGACGAAAGTTTATTGAAAACATGAAAATGAAGTTTTCACTAGGTCAAGAAAAAAACGGACTACGAGGGTCAGCTGTCCGGCTAATTTTCATCATTAAATACCGTTACTGTACGGACGTGTCTCGTTGTGAAAGATCTGTTACTGGATAATTAATGGGTAGAGCCACAGAGTGTAGTGTGAACTATACAAGTCACCGATAACATTGATTAAATATTGATTAAATGAAGGAAAGGCTCCGGTGTATAGAGAAGACCTCAACGTTTACAAAGTAACCATAGAAACGATGGAATCCACTATTTCTTTAGTCATTAAATTTCTATTTACTTTAGTTTTGTTATTGACTTATATTTTTGACACCTAGCAAAACACAATTTTTTTTATTTCGTATTGCGAAATAAAATACCTAAAAAATAGTGGTTGGGAAGGTTATAGTAGCCAAAGCCATCGGAATTTTTATTTTATACATTGGAAAAACGTTTGGTTATTTGGTTATTTATAGACCAGAATAATAACTGAAAGAAAAGAAATCAATTAGTTATTGTCAAAGTTTTATTTATTCAATGACCAGGATTAAACGCGCATATATAGCTCGAAGACGTAGAACAAAAATGCATTTATTTGCATCAAGTTTTCGAGGAGCTCATTCAAGACTTACTCGAACTATTATTCAACAGAAAATAAGAGCTTTGGTTTCATCTCATAGGGATAGGGAAAAGCAAAAGAGAAATTTTCGTCGTTTGTGGATCACTCGTATAAACGCAGTAATTCGAGAAAGGGGAGTATTATATAGTTATAATAAATTACTACATGATCTATACAAAAGTAAGTTGCTTCTTAATCGTAAAATACTGTCCCAAATAGCTATATCAAATAGGAATTGTCTTTATATGATTTCCAACGAAATAAAAAAAAACGGAAGTAGATTGTAAAGAATACGCCGAACTCGTTTAAATGGAGTTCCCGGAGAACGAACTCCGGGAAGATCGAATTAAAATTTATATGAAAAAATATGCTAAAGTTCTAAAGTTAAAGTAGTCAAAATGACTGACCGCATTGAAGAAAAAAATATTTTTTGGCGATTCGTTTTTTTATTACGACGGCAACCTCCGAATTCTTGGATTGGTCTTTTGTTTGACCAATCCACATTTGAGTTTGGATTGGACTTCTGATTCAAGTGAACAAAGAATAGGCCTATTTTTTCTTATTTCTGATTAGAAGACCAGTAGTAGTTCTAGCGGTCGACTCGGTTTTTTCAAACTGTTTCTCATTATTGAGAAAGGGTAACAAAGATAAAATACGAGCTTGTTTTATAGCAATAGTAATTAATCGTTGTTGTTTCAAGGTCAATCTATTAACCCGTCTAGATAATATTTTTCCTTGTTCACTAATAAATCGACTAATTAAACTCATGTTTCTATAATCAATTCGATCCCCCGATTGAATCGGGGGCAAACGCCTACGAAAAGATCGCTTGGATTTAAGAAAAAGTCGTTTGGGTTTATCCATGGTTTTTTGTTTAGTTTATTTATAATCCCTAAAATCCTATTTCGGAATTCTCATTTTCTTTTGACTACACTACAAATAGGATTTTTTTTTCAATATGTTCTATATTTCAATATGTTCTATATAATGGAATTTTTCCATGTCAAGGATAAGACATACTAGATTCGATCTATTTCTTTATTTCCCCATGAATCATATGTTTGTAACAATAGGGACAGAATTTTCTTAATTCTAATCGATTGGGCGTATTATGCCGGTTCTTTTGAGTAATATATCGGGAAATACCCGCTGATACCTTCTTAGGACCGTTTCGGATACAACCGGTACATTCCAAAATTACTGTTACTCGGGCATCTTTTTTTTTAGCCATGAAAAACCTTTGAATTTTTGATTTACTCAATCCGTCTGATTCGAAACGAAGAAAAAAATCAACTAACTAAAAATACAACTCTAAAATAAAAAAAGGAAGAAATAAAAAAATAAACAATGATTTCGAAACTCTATTTCAACACGACGAGCGGTATTTGAGTTAAAGATCTTCTAGTCTTGACCTAGATCTTCATTTTCCTACACTTACACTACCCCGACGCTAGTACTATATCAGTTAGTTAATTGAATTGGAACCTGAGTCTAGCAGACGTTGGATCCACTTTTCTCTTTTTTAGAATAAAAAAGGGGAAAAAAGAGAAAAGTGGGGAGGATTTATTAGAGATATTTTATTATATCTCTAATCTTCTTCATTGCTTTCAATATCAATAACTAGAATGAAAAAAATCAATAACTAGAAGGAAAAAAAGGGAAATGTCAACGCATCTGGGAAAAAACGATTAATCTCTATCAATAGCCCGGCTAACAACCCGAACCATAGCGTACTTAGTACTGGGGCCACGGAGAGATATGTTTTTAGGTCTCGCATCGAAAAACCTCCTTTTTTACGTATTGTAATACTGTAATACATAAAGAAAACGTATAGAAAACGTATATATGATCAGATACATATGTACTTAAGAGTCAAGATACGGAAGACCAAATGAAATGTACAATGATCCATAATTGTTTTTCTTATTAGTATATTTAAATAAAACCAAAAAAATTAACCGGGTCAAAAATTTTTCTTTATCAATCCTTTATCAATCGAGTAAATAGGAATGTGGAAAACAAGACAGGAATTCTCTACAATGACACTGTAGACCGATTAAAGGGATGTGGCGCAGCTTGGTAGCGCGTTTGTTTTGGGTACAAAATGTCACGGGTTCAAATCCTGTCATCCCTACCTATTACTGCGCAAAAGGGCAGTAAGCCGGAATAGAGTGAGATCGATTCAAATTGCGCGAACTCGTTAAACTATCGAATACAGGGGATTCGCTTTAGAAAAAGAATCCTTTTCTTGACAGTCTTTTCCATTCTGATAAAAAATAAAAAACGCGCTCTTAGTTCAGTTCGGTAGAACGTGGGTCTCCAAAACCCGATGTCGTAGGTTCAAATCCTACAGAGCGTGATCTTTTCGTCATAGATCCACTGAGACCGAAATGTATTTAGTCACTTGCACTGCAATTAGAATTTTGGCTCCTGTGTATTAAAGAAGGGAAGAGTCCAAACAAAAAAAGAAATAGAAATATTAATTAATCAAAGGTCCAACTGATCACCCCGCCTGTATTGTAAATATGCAGTTACGAATAATCCAGCCAAAGTAATAGGAATTAGACCTAACACGATTCCAAATAGAAAAACTTCAATCATTTCCATTTTTTGAAAAGGAGAAAAAAAGACAGTAATATCTATACCTAAATAGTAATCCGAATAGGTGCAAATCTCAATGAGTAAGACTTACAAATTGACACCGGTAAGTAACTATCGAATACACGGAATCTCACAGAAGGATTTCCTTTGTGAATTCTTTCTTTCAAATATAAATTTTAAATAAGTCGTATCTTGCTCAGACTAATAAATAGAGCTGAAGTTATAGTTAAAGCTACTAGGAGAAAACCGAAATAACTAGTTATAGTAAACATGAAGGGACTAAAAAAAATATGGTATTTTTATACATATGTTTTAAAAAAGCATTTACCTAAGTTACTACTTTCTTGAAAATTAAAATAGAATAATCAATTGAAAATTTTTGATTCATCAATCACTACTATATACACATAGACGGCGCGAACAAAGATAAAGCGCATAGAAACCCATTCATCGTTACGAGCATCTAGACATCCTGCGATTTCGATTAACCTAGGCGTTCAGCCTAAACTACTATCATAGTAGTTGGGTCGTGTAACTTCATTAAAAAATGAAATTCTTTGAAATGCATTACATTATCAAATAAAATTTTTCAACTTTATTTAAATTTTTTATTTATTGAATATTGAATTTAAATATTCAATTTATAAATAATGTCTGATCCTTGTAGCTATATCAAGATTTAGATTGAGATCAAACCCAAAAATTCATTCCACCTGTTGATTCCAATTATATTATTCTTCTTCGTTTTTTTTTCTCAATTTTTTTTTCTCAAATAGTCTACTACTATCTACTACTAATAGT